CATTTCATATGTATATGGTTACAATTATTTACGCTCCCAGTGTGCCTATGATGTAGCACCAGGCGGATTTTTAGCTAGTGTGTATCATCTTACGAGAATACAATATGGTGTAGATAAACCAGAAGAAGTATGCATAAAAGTATTTGTACCAAAGAATAATCCTAGAATCTCGTCTGTTTTCTGGATTTGGAAAAGTGCTGATTTTCAAGAACGCGAATCTTATGATATGTTGGGAATCTCTTATGATAATCATCCACGCCTTAAACGTATCTTGATGCCTGAAAGTTGGATAGGCTGGCCCTTACGTAAGGACTATATTACCCCAAATTTCTATGAAATACAAGATGCTCATTGAATGATAAGGAAACTAATGTTCACTTATACGACACAACTCCAGATTTCATTCAAGTCAAGGAATATTTTTACGTTCTGTTCTAGATGAAACAGAGTAACTGGACTCTAATTCGTATTATGGATAGGCCTAAAAAAGGCTTCATTGCTATTCCCGAATTTGGAAAAGATCATATCTATTTTGTATGAGCAGAAACAAAAAGATGAATCAAAAGAGTTCTGCACCATGAACTTTGTACCGCGCACATCACTTAGACAGACCTCGGAAAGTAACGTAAGCAAGAGTGAAGAAATAGAATAATATAAAAGAAAAAGCGAAATGCCGAAATAAAAAGGGATTGAATTTTATTTGTACTGTGTCTGAAATGCATCCTGTCTATTCCTATCCTTCAACCCCTCTATACTTTTTTTAAGTTTTTTTTTAAAAAAACTTTTTTATTTTTTTTTTTTGATATATATATGAAGACTTAACACTCTTTTTGAGTGAGAGAAAGCACAATATGAACAAACAAGAAAGAAAAAAGAAACAAAAAAAGGGAACATAATCCCACTTTAGTTCTTTACCATAACCATACATATATTTTTTACCCATCTCTAAAAATGGAGGTATATATCTATACGCTAGATGAATAAGTATGTATCATGCTCTTGACTATTAACGAATATATATCCTGATCTGTCTCGATTAATTTGTATGAATATCTATCCGATATATTATTCATGTGTCAGGAACCAGATTTGAACTGGTGACACGAGGATTTTCAGTCCTCTGCTCTACCAACTGAGCTATCCCGACCATTTCCCGTGCATCATCCTAGTAGAGTACTTGTATCTATGTCAATTAAAGGGACTAAATCTAAATAAAGTAAAGTATTCAAAAATTTTATCTAATAAATGTAAGGATAATGATATGGACTGTGAATGATTCAATAATAGAGATTCCTTGCCCACATATGTTCATTTGTACAGGTATCGTATCTATCCAAATTGGGATAAGATCCAAAGATTTCTCTTCGGATCCATTTGTGAAAGAGTAGAGTGAATGAGAAAGAAAGATAGTGAATTTTGTTTGAACCACTGATGAAAAAAAGAGGATAAATAGTTAGGAAGTAAAATGGGAAGTAAAATGGACTTTTTGTTGGGGATAGAGGGACTTGAACCCTCACGATTTCTAAAGTCGACGGATTTTCCTCTTACTATAAATTTCATTGTTGTCGGTATTGACATGTAGAACGGGACTCTCTCTTTATTCTCGTCCGATTAATCAGTTTTTCAAAAGATCTATCAAACTCTGGAATGAATGATTTGATCACTGAATATTCGATTCTTCCTTCAACTTCGATTGGAATGGATTCACAATAACTCTGAATTTTTTCTTTCATATATATATATATATTCGATAGATTCGGGTCGTGATTAATCGTTTGATATGTTAGTATGTATACGTACGTATTAGATATATAGGGCCGTCCTTTCTGTAATTTCGATAGAGGAATTCCAGCTACCAACACAACGTAGTCAACTCCATTCGTTAGAACAGCTTCCATTGAGTCTCTGCACCTATCCTTTTTTTATTCTAGTTTTATAAACCCTTGTTTTCTCAAAATAAAGATTTGGCTCAGGATTGCCCATTTTTAATTCCAGGGTTTCTCTGAATTTGGAAGTTACCACTTAGTAGGTTTCCATACCAAGGCTCAATCCAATCAAGTCCGTAGCGTCTACCAATTTCGCCATATCCCCTTTTGATTTGAGACCAAGATCCGGTTGGAATTCCACCCATCTTTTTCATTTATTTTTGAACCGTTGAATTCATTAGATAATGAATGATTCCCATATCGAAAAAGTATATGCTATTTGATTTTTTTGGCGATGCTCTATCAGTTTATTTCTATTGGATAAACCTTGTTTCAATCAGAAATGATTCTATCATTGATGTATCCGCAATTCAATATGGATAGATATATCCCATATATATATGTTTCTCCCTCCCTTTTTTTTTTACAGTGCGATTTGGAATACTGGAACGGTCGATATTCATTCTTCTTTTTTTTTCGTCCTATCTCTTCCTTTTCCGAATAAAACCAGAAGAATGTCTCATTCTAATTTGTATTGTATCTTTATCCTTATCTTATCTTTTCTTAGGACCGATCCGCTCGCTATACGCTATAATTATTGCTATAACTGCTTTACTTAAAGAAATAAAAAAATTTTCTATTAAGAAATAATTAGATTTTTTATAATCATAGTTTATAAAATGTATAAAATGCATAAAAAAAAATAGAATGTATAAATTAGTAAAAAAAAATAGAATGTATAAATTAGAATGTATAAATAATAATTAATGTAATTAATATGATAGAATGAAAATTCTACTAATTAGTCATATACTAATTAGTCATATATTTCTATTAGAAAAATATCTATTAGAAAAATAGAATTCTATTTAGTCATATCTAGTTCTATATTATTAGTTATATTAGTTATAACTAATAATATAGATATAATGATATAGATATAACAATAGAACTATGAACTATATAGTTCATATTAAATTAATAGCTAATAGCCCTAAGCTAAGATCCAGCAGTTTCCTGAATTCCTATACACTATTTCTATTTGTTATACTATTTCTATTTCTGTTATGTGAGCCCGCTTAGCTCAGAGGTTAGAGCATCGCATTTGTAATGCGATGGTCATCGGTTCGATTCCGATAGCCGGCTTTTTTTTCTCTATCGATTTTTCCATGATTGATAATCTCCCCTTTTCTCAAAATGTTGGATCACCGATCTATTATGTCGTGGTAACTTGTAACTATGAATAAAAAATGGATTGGAGCAATTAGATCTCTACAGAACAAATCATAAAACGGAGCCTCAACTTCCTATATATACATATACAAAAAATCCGGATATTAATAGAATTCATTTCATTCTACTTTGTAATACTTCAGTAAATTTAGCTTTGCTTTGTTTATCCTTTAGTTCAGTCTTAATTTAAGATTTATTCTGTAAAATGAAATTTCAATAAAATAAAAAAGGAGTCTTTATGTCTCGTTATCGAGGACCTCGTTTCAAAAAAATACGCCGTCTGGGGACTTTACCAGGACTAACTAGTAAAAGACCTAAATCCGGAAGTGATCTTAAAACCCAATTGCGTTCTGGGAAAAGATCGCAATATCGTATTCGTCTAGAAGAAAAACAGAAATTGCGTTTTCATTATGGTCTGACGGAGCGACAATTAGTTAGATATGTACATATCGCTGGAAAAGCCAAAGGGTCAACAGGTCAGGTTTTACTACAATTACTTGAGATGCGTTTGGATAACATCCTTTTTCGATTGGGTATGGCTTCGACCATTCCTGGAGCTAGGCAATTAGTTAACCATAGACATATTTTAGTTAATGGTCGTATAGTGGATATACCAAGTTATCGTTGCAAACCCCGAGATATTATTACTACGAAGGATAAACAAAGATCGAAAGCTCTGATTCAAAATTATATTGCTTCACCCCCCCCCGAGGAATTGCCAAAACATTTGACTATTGACTCATTCCAATATAAAGGATTAGTAAATCAAATAATAGATAGTAAATGGATCGGTTTGAAAATAAATGAGTTGTTAGTCGTAGAATATTATTCCCGCCAGACTTGAACCTAACGAAAATAACAAAGAAAGATTCAGAAAATTTTGCCCTCTTTTCGACGAAGTAAATAGATCTAAGGGCCTTGATCCGCATTTTTCTCATTCACGTATTACAAATAGATCAGCAGTAGGATTTTTTTTTCTTTTTTGCTCTTTCCGATATTTGTATTTTACGTACCGCAGTAATGTAATTAGGAATATAGAATTTCTGGAATAGAGAATTTCGATCAAATAAAAGTCTTATTTTATTGCTGGAACTGGAATAATGGTATCAGTTGTTATTTGATTTGATACATTGTGGTCGGTCACGTTGGTGAATTAACAGAAACGGAAAGAGAGGGATTCGAACCCTCGGTAAACAAAAGCCTACATAGCAGTTCCAATGCTACGCCTTGAACCACTCGGCCATCTCTCCTACATAATCTTATTATTGACCAGAAACCGAGTGAATAGCGAGTCATTCATATTATTGCAGTACAGGTATGACCGATCAATGGTTCCATAGGAATAATTCCTTTCAAATTTCCTATTTCTCAACACCAACTTCTCTCATCAGCTACCCCATGGATCTATTACAAATTCATGAATCGCCCCATGGATTTTTATTTCCATTGTATGGCATGACGTATACACGTCATGTAAACAAAACGGATGGTTACTCCACTCTATTTTATCATGGAATAATTATTCTTTTTCCTCTTTGGATCATAACCAAATAAAAACTTCTAGAGTTATCAAAATCCGTAGTAAAAGAAAGTCCTTGGTTATTCAACTTAGATGAAATCTTAGATGAAATAGTAATAGTTCCGTTCATTGGTATACTACGAAATTGTAATGAAATCCAATCTGATTCAAATATTTCATATCTCTCCTTGTCCAAACAAAATGGGACAATTTGAGCGGAAGGTCCACATTTTTAGAATTAGTCTGTTTTATGTTATTTCGTATTGTACAATTCCTTTGTTTGTGGGATCATTTTCCCCGAAGGGTAATGAAAAGAATTCTAA